AAATAATATTACAAGATATACAAATTTCCAATAGACCAATAGATTAAATGAAATCTCAAAAAATCCCACGACGATTCGGTATATTATTTTATTCATTAAATCCATGTATATTCTATTTTAGTCGTTTCATTCGCGAGGAGCCGTATGAGATGAAAATCTCATATACGGTTCTGTAGTAGAGATGGAATTGAGAAAGAACCATCAACTATAACCCCAAAAGAACCAGATTCCGTAAACAACATAGAGGAAGAATGAAAGGAATATCCTCTCGAGGTAATCATATTTGCTTCGGTAGATATGCTCTTCAGGCACTTGAGCCCACTTGGATCACATCTAGACAAATAGAAGCAGGGCGGCGGGCAATGTCACGAAATGCCCGCCGCGGTGGAAAAATATGGGTACGCATATTTCCAGACAAACCGGTTACAGTAAGACCTACAGAAACACGTATGGGGTCGGGAAAAGGATCTCCCGAATATTGGGTAGCTGTCGTTAAACCAGGTAGAATACTTTATGAAATGGGTGGAGTCACAGAAAATATAGCCAGAAAAGCTATTGCAATAGCAGCATCCAAAATGCCTATACGAACTCAATTCATTATTTCGGCATAATAATTAGAACCAAAGGAAAGAGGTCTTTGGGATGAAAAAAAAAAACAATTGCAATTGTAGGTTTCTTTTTTTTTTTTTGGATACACAATATTTCTTTTTTTTACTTCGCCCTTTGCACTGAAAGAACAGAGAAAAAAAAAAATGATATGATTCAACCTCAAACCCATTTGAATGTAGCCGATAACAGCGGGGCCCGCGAATTGATGTGTATTCGAATCATAGGAACTAGTAATCGACGATATGCTTATATTGGTGACGTTATTGTTGCTGTAATCAAGGAAGCAGTACCAAATACACCTTTAGAAAGATCAGAAGTGATCAGAGCTGTAATTGTACGTACTTGTAAAGAACTCAAACGTAACAACGGTATGATAATACAATATGATGATAATGCTGCGGTTGTCATTGATCAAGAAGGAAATCCAAAAGGAACTCGAATTTTTGGTGCGATCGCCCGGGAATTGAGACAGTTAAATTTCACTAAAATAGTTTCATTAGCACCCGAGGTATTATAAGACGAGATCGTGATATATTTCTAGTATTTGAATGAAATAGATTAATTAATAGATTGATTATGTCTCACGCATATACCTTTTGTAATTATTATAAATTATTAATTATATTAATAAATTATTAATTATATTAATAAATTATAATTAATAAATTATATTAATATATAATAAATTATATTAATAAATATAAATAATAAAAATTAATATTTATTAGTATAATTTTAATATTTAATAAAAGATAAAAAAGAAAAAAATAGCATGTTGATTATATCAAAAGTCAAGGGCAACAATCATTTTAGTTTATTATGGGTAAGGACACCATTGCTGACATAATAACCTCTATACGAAATGCTGACATGAATAGAAAAGGGACGGTTCGAATACCATCTACTAACATCACCGAAAACATTGTTACAATACTTTTCCGAGAAGGTTTTATTGAAAACGTGAGAAAACATAGGGAAGGCAAGAAATATTTTTTAGTTTTAACTCTACGGCATAGAAGAAATAGGAAAGGATCATATAAAACTATTTTGAATTTAAAACGAATCAGTAGACCTGGTCTACGAATCTATTCTAATTATCAACGAATTCCTAGAATTTTAGGAGGGATGGGGATTGTAATTCTTTCTACTTCTCGAGGTATAATGACAGATCGAGAGGCTCGACTAGAAAGAATCGGCGGAGAAATTTTATGTTATATATGGTAATCTTTCTGACATCCGAATTATATGAGAAACTTACATACATTTTTGTGAAAAGAGAGAGAAAAAGTGGGTTTCTAATATCACTCCTCATACATTAGTTAATACGGGAAGGGATTTTAACTGGAATTAGGAATAAAAGAAACAAATGGATTCATGAGGGTTTAATTACTGAATCACTTCCCAATGGTATGTTCCAGGTTCGTTTCTATAATAAAAATATGATTCTAGGTTATGTTTCCGGAAGGATTCGACATATACTATCGGGAGATAAAGTAAAAATGGAAGTAAGTCGTTTTGATTCAAGCGGAGGGCGTATAATTTATAGACTCCGGAACAAAAATTCGAATGATTAGACCGTTTTTCAACTTCAACATTCTTTTTTTATGGGGATACAATTAGAAGTTAAAAATTTTAGGAAACCCTATTTTCTTCCAATAAATAGATTCGGAATTCTGTTAAGGAATGACAAATATGAAAATAAGGGCCTCCGTTCGTAAAATTTGTGAAAAATGTCGACTGATCCGTAGACGCGGACGAATTATAGTAATTTGTTCCAATCCAAGACATAAACAAAGACAAGGATAATCTTTCCAAAAAACAAAAAAAGGGGGCTAAAGGACCGGATGTACAAATAAAATCAAATAAAATAAAAAAATTATATATAATTATA